CCCGAAACGATCTAATAATTGTGGACGTAATTCCCCTTCTTCAGGGTTACCAGATCCCACTAGTACAAACCTAGCTGGATGGCGAATTGAAATCCCTTCACGTTCAACTGTGTTCCAGCCAGAAGCTGCTGAATCTAATAGAATATCAACTAAGTGATCATCTAATAAATTAACCTCATCAACATATAGTAAACCTCTATTAGCTTTTGCCAATAAGCCTGGTTCAAAAGCTTTTATACCTTCAGTTAATGCTTTTTCAATATCAATTGTTCCACAAACACGGTCTTCAGTTGCACCTAACGGTAAATCAACCATCGGGATTTTAATAAATTCTGTCTCTAATGTTTGACCATTTTGAATTGCAGTTTTTACTTCATTTCCCATTAAGTCTAAATCCGATTTATGTGAATTAAAAGGATCGTCTTTTATTACTTCAATTTCTGGAAGTAAATCAGCAATAGCTCTAATTGTTGTTGATTTCCCTGTTCCACGGTCGCCCATAATCATAACCCCACCAATTTTAGGGTCAATTACATTCAATTGTAAAGCTAATTTCATTTCTTCTTGACCTACAATTGCTGTAAATGGGAAGACAGGTGAAGAGAATTTTTTTAAATCTTGTGTTACCATAATTATCAATTAAATATATAAATTTTTGATTAAAGTTTAGATTATTGGTAAAGTGTTGCACCTAAACGGATTGCTAAAACACTTGCCAGTAAAGCAGACATTAATGCGATATAAACTTGAAAATCAGTAATCATAATATTATTTTTTGTATAAATTTTTAAGGTAGTTTGATTCTAAGGAATTAAAGTATTATTGGTTTTTAATAATATTTTAATAAATTATAGTTTAAATATCTAATTTAAATACAATTTATTAATTTTTATATATTACCAGCTTGATTTCGTAACACCTGGTAATAGACATTGATGAGCCATCTCACGTAATACATGACGTGAAACACCAAAATCTCTATAAAAACCTCTAGGACGACCAGTTTTCCAACAACGATTTCGAATACGAATTTTTGAACTATTTCTTGGTAAGCGTTGAATTTTTGAGTGAATTTCTAACTTCAAATTAAAATCACTAGTACTATTATATTCATCCAATAACGCTTGGCGTTTTGATTCATATTTTTTAGTTAATTTAATTCGTTTTTTCTCTCTTTCAATCATACTTTTTTTTGCCATAAATTTGTCGAAACTTTTAAATAAATTTTAAATTAGAATAAAAAGTTTGCCATGGAATTAAATTTCATGGCAAACTTTTTATATTTTAGACTAATTGTATAGTTATAACTCCTATATAGCAATATTTAAAATATATTATAACCTAGTGATTGAATTACTTATCTAAGTTAATTTTGAAACATATGTTGAATTTTTATTTGGAAGAATTGTATATGTACTTAATAATTCACGGAATTCATCCCCGTCCATTGTTTCTACATCTAATAAGCGTTCAACAACTAAATCAATAATAACTCGATTATCTAAAATTATTTGAAGAGCTTTTTGTTCACAATAATTAATAATTTTACATACTTCATCATCAATTCTATCTGCAACGCTTTCTGGATAATCTGAATCTTGATTCATATTTCCACCTAAGAATACTTGACCATTTGATTCATCTTCAAGAGCAATTGGACCAATATTTGACATACCAAAACGTGTTACCATTTGACGGGCTAAATTTGTAACTTGTTGTAAATCGCTACTTGCACCAGTAGTTACTTCTGGATCACCAAAAATAACTTGTTCAGCTGCGCGGCCACCTAATGTGCCTATAATTCGTGCTAATAATGCAGAACGAGAAATTAAACTTTGATCTTCATCTGGTGTAAACCATGTTAAACCTTTTGCTGATCCACGTGGTGTGATTGTGATTTTTTCTACTTCATCATGAGATTGTAGTACTGTTCCTGTAATAGCATGACCAACTTCATGATATGCTATTAATTTTTTGTTTTTACTATCTTCCATTGGAGTACCCGCAATACCACCAATAACCCGATCAATTGCTTCATTAACTTCGTTTTTTGTTATTGTAGCTTTTTTGTATCTTGTTGCTAAAATAGCAGCTTCATTTAATAAATTAGCTAAATCTGCACCTGAAAAACCAGGAGTTCTATTTGCTAATTGAACTAATGAAACATCTTCTCCTAATGGTTTATTTTTTGCGTGAACTTTTAAAATACTTATACGACCTAGACGATCCGGTAAATTAACAGTTACTTGGCGATCAAATCGTCCTGGACGTAATAAAGCAGCATCTAAAATATCCACACGGTTTGTTGCACCAACAACAATTACCCCTTTGTTCTCTTTAAACCCATCCATTTCTGTTAATAATTGGTTTAAAGTTTGTTCACGTTCATCATTTCCACCACCAACACCTGCGCCACGTTCTCGACCTACAGCATCAATTTCATCAATAAAAACAATACAAGGTGCATTTTCACCAGCTTTTTGGAATAAGTCTCTTACTC